TATATTTATAAATTTAATTAAGTATTTTTATTATATCAAAGAGCATTTAATGGATATCTTGGTAAGAAATATAAGGACGTCGCGCGACGAAACTTTACGCGTAAGCACAAGCTTGTGATGTGTAAATCTCCTATGAGAAAACTTTAATTTTTTAACAAAAACAATGTGAATTGAACCATCTTAGTAACATTGACAATAAAAATCAAAAGAGACTTTACTAGTAATGGTGAATGAATGTAAAGATAGCTTAATTTAAACGAATATTTGGAAATATCGTAAAAAGGTTTAAGTCCTGTACAATAAATTCGTTATTTTATAAGTAGTGTGAAGCTTATTTTGCACGAAAAAAGGAGAACCACCTTCTAAGCTTAAAAAATTTCTTAACCGATAGTGAACGAGTACCGTGAGGGAAAGATAAAAAATTTCGAAAGAAATTTATTAATTTAAAATTGAATGTTTACAAGTTTTTGGAATTTTTAAAATATAAAAATAACAAAGTGCCTTTTGCATAATGAGTCAGTAAGTTAAATAATATAGCAAGCTAAACTTTAACTTTTCAGCGCTGAAAAGTTATGTTATTTAAACCTGAAGCCAAGTGATCTAATTGAAAGCAGGTTGAAACTTTACTAACATATTGTTGAAGACCGAACTCGTACATGTAGCAAAATGTAGAGATGACTTTTAGTTAGGGGCGAAAGACCAATCAAACTTGGCGATAGCCGGTTTTTCACGAAACGTATTTTAGTACTACGTTGCTAATGTAAATTAAGGGTAAAGTACTTACTAAATAAGGGGGCTTAAAAACTTACTAAGTTTAGTTTAACTCAGAATTTTAATTTAATTATAGTAACAGACAGTCTTTAAGCGATAAGGTTTAAAGACAAAAGGAAAACAATCCAGATCGTATGTTAAGACCTTAAAATTATAATTTAGTGAAAAAAATTACTATTATAAGCAAATAAAAAGGATAGGCTTAGAAGCAGCCTTTCATTGTAGAAAGCGTTTTAGCTCAATATTTTTTCAATAGTAATTAAAAATGAAAGAAGACTTTAAATTATATGTCGATACAACGAATTAAATATATATATATACTTAATGGTAGTGAAACGTTCTGTTTTAGATGTATTAAATGATAAATTTATACTAAATTTCAGAAGTGCTAATGCTGACATGAGTAGCGCAAACTGTGTAAAAATCACAGTCACTTAATATCGAAGGTTTTCAATGCAATTTTTTACACATTGAGTTAGTCGGTCCTTAAAAGAAGAGTGAAAACTGTACTTGATAGGAAAAAATACCAATTATATGCAATACTTTGTTAAAAAAATTAATTAAATTATACGTTTGAAAAGGTAAGATGTACAAAACTAATTAATTTTCAAGAAAAAATTATAATTTTTAGGCCGTACTAAAACCGACACAGGTAGATTAAAAGTGAATGAATAAATTATATTGAAGGAACTCGGCAAATTTACTCTGTATGTTCGCTATAAAGAGGGCTGGTTACATCCAGTGACATAAACAAAGAAGTAACGACTGGTTACCAAAACCACAGGACTCTGCAAATTGCTAAAACCGTATAGAGTCTGACGTCTGCCCAGTGCTTAAAAGCGATAAATTTAGGTTTAAGCTTAAATTTTAACCTTAAGTAAACGGCGGTTCTAACTATAAGAATCCTTAGGTAGCGAAATTCCTTGACGGGTAAATTCCGTCCCGCATGAATGACGTCACGATTGCTTCACTGTCTCCAATATAAATTCAGCGAAATTACAAAATCCATGAAAATGTGGATTACCTGCAGTAAGACGGAAAGACCCTAGATCCTTTACTCTATTTTTATATCGTAAAAGATATATGAAAGTATAGCATAAGTGGGAGTATTAAACTACAAAATGTGAAATACCACTCTTTTATAGAACTTTTACTTATTTGTTAAAAAACAAAAACTGTATAAAAAAGGGAGTTTACTTGGGACGAGTACCTCCTAAAACGTAACGGAGGTGTACAAAGGTAAGTTACAGTTACTTAAATAAAGTAATGAAGCGTGTAACGGCAAAAACTTGCTTAACAAAAAGATTGATAAATCAATTTGAAACGAAAGTTTGTCGTAGTGATCCGATATGTATGTGTGGAAATAGTATCGCTTAACAAATAAAAGGAACTCTAGGGATAACAGATTCATCGTGGTTAAGAGTTCTTATTGATGCCACGGTTTGATACCTCGATGTCGACTCATCTTATCCTGAAATTGAAGCAGATTTCAAGGGTCTAGTTGTTCGCTAGTTAAAAAGGTACGTGAGTTGGGTTCAGAACGTCGTGAGACAGTTCGGTCCCTATCTGCTGCAGGAATGAAAAGAATAAAATCTGTTTTTAGTACGAGAGGACCAAAACAGTTTAACCACTGGTGTATTGGTTGTTAAACCTTTAACAGTGCCAAGTAGCTAAGTTAAATAGCATTTAAATGTTGAAAGAATCAAAAACATTAAACTTATTTTATCGCTTTTCGTGAGGTTTCTAAAAGATAATTAGATAGATCGTTTTAAAGTATGTTAGTTAGTGATAAAAAGCTTATAAAAACGAATGAAACCCATAAAAAATTACTTAATTAATTAACACTATAATATGTCACAAAAAATAAACCCTACCAGTTTTAAACTAGGTATTTTACAATTATGAAACTTTAATTTACCAAAGTATGGAAAACAATTCCAAAGTTATAAAAGGCGTATACAAATATACAAATATATTTGCTACTATGTAAAACATGTTTTAAGGAATCATCAACTACTTTTGAATAAAATTAGTATAAGATGTATTAATCAACAAGTACTTATTACAGTATCCTTGTTCTGTTTACAACCAAACTTCATTTTGCTTAATAAAAACTCTGTACTAAATACTATCTTTAACTGATTAAAAAGCCCTTTAATTTTACACTTTTACCAAACTCTTTCTTTTAATTCCTCATCTTTTTTATTAAGTAACTACATAGCATACTTGATAAAAGAAAAGAATATTTCTGCAAAAAAACTTCTACAACAAGTTCATTCACTTTTAAAAACGCAGGCGAAAATACCAAAACTTATTTATACAGTCTCAGGTGTACGAATAGTAAGTTTAAAAGGGTTTAAAATACAATTTTCTGGTTGTTTTGAAGCTTCTAGGAGTCAAATGGCAAAAACAATAAAATGTAACTTTGGGTTAGTACCTTTAACTAAATTAAATGGTTTCATTGATTACTCCAATAATACAATCTTTACAAAATTCGGTACATGTGGTTTAAAAATCTGATTATTCTACGAATTTAAATCTTTTTAAAATGAATATAACCAAAAAATCACATAAAACATACTTAAAATCTTCGTCATATACACGACATATCTTAAGATTTGGGACATATGGTTTTAAAATTATGTCAACTGTTGTATTAACAACTGAACAAATCCAATCATTCAATCGAATCTTGCTAAAAAGAACAAGAAATAAAACTATCTCCTCAAAAACTTGTAAATTTTGAAGTTTAGTACAAATAAATAAAGCTTTAACAAAGCTTAGTTTAGAGTCCAGAATGGGGAAAGGGAAAGGTTCCATTTACACAGAAGCTGTATTTTTGAGAAGTGGATCAATTATTTATGAATTTAAGAACTACAAAAAGCATCAAATAATTGACTTGTTTAATCTTTTTAAAAAACAGATTCCTCGTACTAAGCTAAAGCTAGTATATAAAAAATAAAGAGAGAGAAACCTAAAGGTTAGGTGTTAGTCTGTCGCACTAAATATTGCGGGTTCGAGTCCCGTCTCTCTCGATTATACCTATTTGAGATTAGTAAAGAATTATTATTTATAAAAATAAAATAAAATGCAATTTCATTTTACACAATGAGTATTCCGTTGAATATTTTCAACAAATCATAAAGATATAGGTACCTTATATTTAATTTTTGGAGCGTTTTCTGGTGTAATTGGAGCATGTATTTCATTACTAATTCGTATGGAGTTAGCCCAACCCGGGAACAATCTACTATTAGGTAACCATCAAATTTATAATGTATTGATTACAGCCCATGCTATTTTAATGATCTTCTTTTTGGTTATGCCTGTTATGATAGGAGGTTTCGGTAATTGACTTGTCCCCATCATGATAGGAAGCCCAGATATGGCTTTTCCTCGTTTAAACAATATTAGTTTCTGATTATTACCGCCCGCGTTATTTCTTTTATTAACATCATCACTTGTTGAAGTCGGAGTAGGTACCGGTTGAACAGTTTACCCTCCTTTAAGTTCAATACAAAGTCATTCTGGCGCTGCTGTGGACCTAGCAATTTTTAGTTTACATATAGCAGGAGCTTCTTCAATATTAGGAGCTGTTAATTTTATCTCAACAATTTTGAATATGCGTAACCCAGGACAGAGTATGTATAGAATGCCTTTATTTGTATGATCAATTTTAGTTACCGCATTATTACTACTTTTAGCTGTACCTGTTTTAGCAGGAGCTATAACTATGCTTTTAACTGATCGAAATTTTAACACGTCTTTCTTTGATCCTGCAGGTGGTGGAGATCCTATTCTATATCAACATCTCTTTTGATTTTTCGGCCACCCTGAAGTATACATTTTAATTCTTCCAGGGTTTGGTATGATTAGTCATATTGTCTCAACATTTTCTAGAAAACCTGTTTTTGGATATATAGGTATGGTATATGCGATGGTATCAATAGGTGTATTAGGTTTTATAGTTTGGGCACACCATATGTATACAGTAGGTTTAGATGTGGATACACGCGCTTACTTTACAGCAGCAACAATGATTATCGCAGTACCTACTGGTATAAAAATATTTAGTTGGATTGCGACGATGTGAGAAGGTTCTATTCACTTTAAAACTCCAATGTTATTTGCGATTGGCTTTATTTTTTTATTCACTATTGGAGGTTTAACAGGTATTGTCTTAGCAAATTCAGGGTTAGACATAAGCCTACATGATACATACTATGTTGTAGCGCATTTTCATTATGTTTTATCTATGGGAGCAGTTTTCGCTATTTTCGCAGCGTTTTACTATTGATTTGGTAAAATTACAGGAGTTCAGTACCCAGAATTGCTAGGTCAAATCCATTTTTGATCAACTTTTATAGGTGTAAACTTAACTTTTATGCCAATGCATTTTTTAGGTCTAGCAGGTATGCCTCGTCGTATCCCAGATTATCCGGATGCGTACGCTGACTGAAATTTAGTAGCGTCTTATGGATCATATGTTGCTTTACTAAGTACTTTATTCTTTTTTTATATAGTTTACGTTTCTCTTACAACACTTAAACCCTGCTTAAATAACCCTTGAGATTTTGGTAAAAACGCTGTCCAAAACGCTCCTACGTTAGAATGAGTTGTGACATCACCACCAGCTTACCATACATTTGAAGAAATGCCTTTAATTTGTGAAACGCAAAATAAGTAATATACACATGATTAATCTTTTCAGAACCTTTTTTATCTTTTTACCTTTTCAACCTACTTTTACCTTCGCAGATACTGCTGAAAACTGGCAATTAGGTTTCCAAGATCCGGCAACGCCTATAATGGAAGGTATCATTAATTTACATCATGACTTAATGTTTTTTATTTGTGTAATTTCAATCTTTGTTACTTGAATGTTATTTAGAACGTTATGACATTTTAGTTATTTAAATAACCCAAACCCTTCTTCTTTAACTCATGGTACATTAATTGAAATGGTCTGAACTATCACGCCTGCTTTTATTTTACTTATCATTGCAGTACCTTCATTTTCATTATTATACGCTATGGATGAAGTTATTTCACCTGCGATTACTATTAAAACTTTAGGTCATCAATGGTACTGAACTTATGAGTACTCGGATTATATAAATGAAGATAATGAGTTTATTGAATTTGATAGTTATATGCTTCCAGAAGAAGATCTTGAACTGGGTCAACTTAGACTTCTTGAGGTAGATAATCGTATGGTAATACCTACAAATACTCACATTAGAGTAATTGTCTCAGCTGCAGATGTATTGCATAGTTGGGCGGTACCTTCCCTAGGTGTGAAGTGTGACGCTATACCAGGAAGACTAAACCAAACTTCATTGTTTATTAAACGAGAAGGTGTTTATTATGGTCAATGTAGTGAAATATGTGGGATCAACCATGGGTTTATGCCTATTGTTGTAGAAGCTGTCCCATTGAAAAACTACGTAAACTGAATTTCTACTAAATTAACAGAATAGATCTTTAGGTACATATGAGATTATCCTTTTCGCAAATTCTTTTACTAATTCTTTTACTAATTATCCTATTTACTAACAAAACGTTTTTAACAAAACGTTTTGTAGAAAGTATAACTTCTTTTCTAAAAACTATAAAAAACTATTCTATTCGAAAATAATTTAAAAGTATGATTTTATTATCTAAAGTTTCAAAAACCTTACAAAGACATCCTTTCCATTTAGTTGATCCAAGCCCTTGACCTTTCGTTGCAGCTTTTTCAGCTTTTTCATGTGCCATAGGTGCTACTATGTATATGCATGCATATAAGCAGGGCTCTTTTGTTTTATTCACTAGTTTTATAATGTTATTATTAACTATGTTTGTATGATGACGCGATGTAATTAGAGAATCTACATTCGAAGGACATCATACAGGTATTGTACAACAAGGTTTGAGATACGGAGTCTTATTATTTATCGTTTCTGAAATTCTATTTTTCTTCGCGTTTTTTTGAGCGTTTTTTCATAGTAGTTTAGCCCCTACAGTAGAAATAGGTTCTATTTGACCTCCTAATGGAATAACTGTTTTAAACCCTTGAGAAGTGCCTTTTTTAAATACATTAATTTTATTACTATCAGGATGTACTGTTACTTGAGCGCACCACGCAATGGTAAGTAATCAACGTACTGAGGGGTTATTAGGATTATTATTTACCGTAATTTTAGCTATTGTTTTTACTTCATTGCAAGTTTTTGAATATAATATGGCTGATTTTAGATTATCTGACGGTATATACGGTTCTACATTTTATATAGCGACTGGATTTCATGGATTTCACGTATTTATAGGAACTATATTTTTAATAGTTTGTACTATACGACTATTTCAGTACCAATTAACACAACAACACCATTTTGGGTTTGAGGCGGCAGCTTGGTATTGACATTTTGTAGATGTAGTATGACTTTTTTTATTTGTTTCTATTTATTGATGGGGAGGTTCCTAAATTATTAAAAAATGATAAATATACTTTTAATTGTACTTTTATTTATATTTTTAAGTTATAAAAATATATTACTACTAAACGAAGAGTCGTTAATTTTATTATGTTTCATTAGTTTTGTTTCATTAGTTTTAAATAAATTTGGTACTTCCATAAACGCTTCCTTGACTTCTCAGTCAAAAGATATAGAAACTATACTAAAACAATCTCTAAAACAATCTTCTCTCCTTTTACAAGAATTTTTGTTATTAAGTCAGAAACCAAAAAAACTTGTTTATAAATTCTACAAGTTAGGTGGTTATTACTATAATTTAGTATCTGTTTTAGGTAACTTACTACCTAAGTACAAAGAATTGCAACTGAATACTGCTTATAAGAATCGATTAATATTCTTAAATAAAGTTGAGCAGCAAACTATAAAACTTCTTGCAGTAATAGTTGTTAAAAAATTGGGTAAAATTACTAAATTGAAACAATTTTATTCTTCAAATCTAAAAACTAACTATTTTTTGTGTCTGAAATCAATTAATTTACGTGAATATATTCATTTAATTACTCCTAATAGTAAATAATATTCAACGTGAAGCGAATATAGATAAATTGGTAAAGTCACTAATTTTCCACATTAGTTAATTACGGGTTCGAGTCCCGTTATTCGCTTAATGGTGTATCGCCAAATAAGGTAAGGCATTGGTTTTTGACACCATCACGTAGAGGTTCGAGTCCCCTTACACCAGTATTGGATTTGTAATATAAGCAATTATTTATGTGCTCGCTTGGTGAAAAAGGTAAACACGATGGATTTAAAATCCGTTCTCAAAAAGAGTTACTGGTTCAAGTCCAGTAGCGAGTAATTTTTTAAACTAAAAAATTAATTAAATTATTAAAATAATGCAACTACTTAAAAAACCCCTTATTTCTGTAGTCAATAACCATCTTATTAACTACCCAACTCCTATAAACATTCATTACGCTTGAAACTTTGGTTTTTTAGCTTCAATGTGTTTAATTATTCAAATTCTTACAGGTATCTTTTTAGCAATGCATTACACACCCCAAGTAGATTTAGCATTTGCTAGTCTTGAACATATTATGAGAGATGTCAATTATGGTTGATTACTACGTTACGTTCATGCAAATGGCGCTTCAATGTTTTTTATAGTTGTATATACTCACATGTTTCGTGGATTATACTTTGGATCTTATACAAAACCACGTCATTTAGTATGGGTTATCGGTGTAGTTATACTTTTACTAATGATTTTAACGGCGTTTATAGGTTATGTACTTCCTTGAGGTCAGATGAGTTTATGGGGAGCTACTGTAATTACCAATTTAGTTTCAGCGGTTCCTATAGTAGGTGATTCACTAGTTGCTTGGTTATGAGGAGGTTTTTCTGTTGATAACGCAACTTTAAATCGTTTTTATAGCTTTCATTATTTATTTCCATTTATAATTACTGCACTTAGTTTAGTACATCTAGCTTTATTACATCAAGATGGTTCTGGTAATCCATTAGGTATAGAATCTTCTGTTGATAAAATAGTAATGTATCCTTATTTTATTGTTAAAGATTTTTTAGGTTTGATCGTATTTGCAGTTTTGTTTGCAAGTTTTGTTTACTTTTACCCTAATACCTTAGGCCATCCTGATAATTATATAGAAGCGAATCCTATGGTTACACCCGCACATATTGTACCGGAATGGTATTTCTTACCTTTTTACGCAATCTTACGAAGTATACCACATAAGTTGGGAGGTGTATTAGCTATGGTTTCTGCAATTATCGTATTAGCTTTATTACCTTGAATTCATAGTACTGAAGTTAGAAGCTCTAGATTTAGACCACTTTATAGAGTATTTTATTATATAATTATAACTTGTTGTCTTATATTAGGTTGAATTGGCGGAATGCCTGTAGAAGAACCGTATGTTATAATAGGTCAAATTGCTAGTATTTATTATTTTTTATATTTTTTAGTAATTTTACCTTTTTTAGGAAAGTTAGAAAAATTTCTTTTATTATATAAATAAGAGATACATAAATTTATGTATCTCTTATTTATATATAGGTAGAGGGACTCGAACCCTCAAAACAATTACGTTACTAGATTCTAAATCTAGCATGTTTACCAAATTTCATCATACCTATTTACGTAATTTAACAAATTTAACAACTCCTCTAGGATCTCGTACTAATTGAGCACTTATCTGTTGTTTTTTAACAACTGAACGTTGGTGCATTGTTAAAACAATTGCGCCTATCATAGCAACTAGTAGAATTAATCCACACACCAAAAAAAGTATACAAAATTTTGTATACAAAAAGGTTCCTATAACTTCGATATTACTTAAATAGTTGTTTTCAATTAACCAAGGTGTGTAAACTAAATAATTATTTCCAATTAAAACTACATTATTATCGATACTACTAATAATTTGACTTACAAGTAGTAAAAAAATTATTATACCTATGGGTATAATTGAAAAATTATTAATTTTTATAGGGTTTATTTTTATATTTAACATCATTACAACAAATAAGAACAATACAGCAATTGCGCCCACGTAAACAATAAGAAACATAAAAGAAAAAAATTCCGCACCTAAAATTAATAGTAAACCTGCAACATTACAAAAAACAACAATCAAAAATAATACTGAATAGACAGCGTTAGACAGCGTTACTACCATAATAGCAGATATGATAGAAAAACTACCAAAGAAATAAAAAATAATAGTATCTATATTCATTTTAAAAATTTTAATATGTCAGTACGAAGCGGAAAAAGGGATTCGAACCCTCAATAACAACCTTGGCAAGGTTGTACTTTACCAATTAAGTTATTTCCGCGTCCGGCGAAGGGAGCTTGGCAAGGTTGAGCAGTAGATTGTGAATCTAAAGGACGTGGGTTCGAATCCCATTCTTCGCCCTTAAAAAAGTTTATGTTTTAGTAGTGCAATAGCTTTACCAGGATTTAATGATTTAGGACAAGTTTTACTGCAGTTCATAATTGTATGACAACGAAATAAACGCATTTTATGGTTTAGAAAATTTAGACGTTCAGTTGTTTGATTATCTCGACTATCGACCACTCATCTGTAAGCTTGTAAAAGTACAGCGGGACCTAAATATTTATCTTGATTCCACCAATAACTAGGACAACTTGACGAACAGCATGCACATAAAATACATTCATACAAACCATCTAGTTCTAATCTATCAACTTTTGATTGTAAATTTTCATTAGTTTTAATTGGAAAAATTTCTGTTGATTTTAATCATGGTTTTATTGATTTATACTGTGAATAAAAATTTGTTAGATCAGGTATTAAATCCTTTATAACGTACATGTGTGGTAAAGGGTAAATAGTTATAAATTTAGTATTTGATTTAACTGATTTTAAGCAAGCTAAAGAATTTGTGCCGTCAATATTCATAGAACAACTACCGCATATACCTTCCCTACAAGATCTTCGAAATGTAAGAGTAGAATCGTAATATTGTTTGGTATAAATAAGAATATCCAAAATCATAGGTCCTGTACGATTTAAAGATATAGGATAAATCGAAAACCATGGTTTTCGATTTACGTGAGGATTCCAACGATAAACTCTCAGAAATTTTTTTTTAGAAGAAAAATTACCTGAAATTATAGGAGATTTAGGTTTTAGATTTAGGTTTAAAAAGTTCATATTATATAACTATTTTTTGTATAAGAAATAATAAATATATCAGTATTATTATACTGATATATTTTGCAGTACTATAAATTAAATCAATTGACAAGTTAAAACTTAAGTCTCAGCTTATGTGTCTCAAACCATTTAATAAATGATACAAAAAAATTATAGTTAAGTTTAAAATAAAAGCATTTTGGATTCACATCTTAATGTTTATATGGTTCAACAAAAAATTAAATGTGTGTGAAGAAGAAAGTTTTAATAATAATAATAAAACTACCAAAGAACTAATAAGAATTATAGCTGTAAAGCGGTGTCAAATCGAATAAGTTGACGTAAGTTGACTTGTATAAATTGTTAAATGCGGAGATAAAGGCCTATTAACAATTCTAAACAATGTTTTATTTTTCACTAGATTAAATATTTGATATCTATATTATTTTGTCCAGAGTAGGATTTGAACCTACGACACAAGAATCTTCAACTCTATGCTCTAACCTCTGAGCTACCCAGACATAAATTAGGTAAGATAGGATTCGAACCTATGATGGGAATACCATAACAATTTTCAAAATTGACGCCTTAAACCACTCAGCCACTTACCTATTATTAGGGCAGTAGGATTCGAACCTACATTCTTTTATGCCCAAGACAAACACGATAACCATTTCGCCATACCCTAATAAATAATATTTATGTAAATAATATTAAAAAGGCCATCATTAACGCAAATAAAGCAACAGCTTCAGTTAACGCGAAACCTAAAATTGTATAACCAAATAATTGTTGTTTTAAAGAAGGATTACGTGCGTAAGCCATAACCAATGATCCAAACACGATACCAACACCTGCGCCAACACCTGTTAAACCAATTGTAGCTAAACCTGCACCAATCATTTTTGCGCTTTGAAGAGTAACATTCATTTTATTTTATTTTATTTTAGTTATATTTGTAAAAGCTAGAATCAGATTCGAACTGATCTAAAAAGATTTGCAATCTTTTACATAACCACTATGCTATCTAGCCTAAAATATAAAAGCTAGCGAAAGAAGGATTTGAACCTACGACTTTTGGATTATGATTCCAACGTTCTGACCAAACTGAACTATTTCGCCTTTCATTAAATTCTACGTGTACGAAGCTTTTTACACCCATTATGAGGTATAATTAAATTTTCTTGAATTGATAAAATAGTAAACCCAATAGTTTTTAACGATTTAATAAAAAAAAATTTTGATTTATTAGTTCCTTTTATTTTTAGATGAACGTTTGTAGAATTTAATTTAGTACTGTAAGTATACAATAACTTAATGGTATGAACTATAGAAGAGGTTGTGATTTTTTTAGTACCTCTCATTTTTTTAGTACCTACAGTAGCTCAATTTAGAGGGTCTCCCTTTATGTTGGTTAAAGTACATATAATATTATTATTTTTAAAGAAGATAAATAATATTAATAAATTTTTATTTAATAATTTCATGATATTTAAAGTTTTTGTAACGATCTAAAGTTTCCGTATAAAAGTAAATTTAGAAAAGATTAAACTGCTTCCGAGTTCGGTAAGGGATCGTGCATTTTTAATTTAACTTTTAAAGTTACAAAAGAGTGAGTTATTCCCATTCTAAAGCTCCTTTGTATCACTCATAGACAAAACCAATTGTTAAAACGATTAGAAAAATAATCATACTTCAATAACCGAAAATAGGAAGTTTATTTAATACTATGGATCAAGGAAATAAAAAACTTACTTCTAAATCAAAAATCAAAAATAAAATTGCAACTAAATAAAATCTGACATCAAAGGTAGATCTAGCGTCATCGAATGGATTAAAACCACATTCGTATGCACTAACTTTTTCTTGATCCATTTTTTGCGGAGTTAAAATGTAGGATAACATGAATAATAAAATGGAAAGAAAAGAAGAAATTCCTAAGAATATTAAGATAATTCCATATTCTGAAAAGATAATATTCATTTTTAGATAATTTAAGGGAGTCAATCCAGACTAAGTAAAATACCAGACACAAAAAATACTCAACCTAAAGATAAAGGTAAAAATATTTTTCAACCTAAACGCATTAACTGATCATATCTATAGCGTGGTAATGATGATCGCACTCATATAAACGTAAATAATAAAAAAGTAGCTTTAACAGCAAATCATATAGACGGAGGAATTCAATAAAAAGGCAAGAAATTAAAAAGTGGTAATCAACCTCCTAAAAATAAAGCAGTAGCTAAACTGCACATTAAAATTATATTAGCGTATTCTCCTAGAAAAAATAAGGCAAAACCCATTGCAGAGTATTCCACGTTATAACCGGCTACTAATTCTGCTTCTGCTTCTGGTAAATCAAAAGGTGCCCTATTGGTTTCCGCTAATATTGAAATATAGAACATAAAAAAGGCGGGAAACAGAGGTACGACATACCAAATTGACTTTTGTGCTAAAATAATCTCAGAAAAATTTAAAGAACCTGCACATAGTAGTACATTAATTAATATTAATCCTAGAGAAACTTCATAAGAAACCATCTGTGCAGCTGATCGTAATGCTCCTAAAAAAGCGTATTTCGAATTACTTGCCCAACCTGCCATTATAATTCCATACACGCCTAAGGAAGAAATTGCTAAAATGTAAAGAATACCAACATTTATATCAGAGTATACCATACCTTCTCCTAATGGTAAAACACATCAAGAAACAAGTGCTAATAAAAACGTTAAAATAGGTGCTATAATAAAAACTAGCAAATTAGCACTTGAAGGTAAGATTGTTTCTTTAACAAAAAGTTTTAAAGCGTCAGCTCAAGGTTGTAGTAAACCTCACAATCCTACAACGTTAGGTCCTTTACGTCTTTGCATAGCAGCCATAACTTTACGTTCTGCTAATGTCATGTAAGCTACTGAAATTACTAAAGGTAAAACGATTGTAAAAAATTTTAGAATAGATAATAAAATCATAGTATTTATAATGTGAAGGACAAAGCCATTCGTTTAATAGGGGTATAAAATAATTCAATATCTACAAAAAAAATAGATATAAAAGAGAGAGAGAGTCCTAAAACAAGTGAAGTTGATTTATCAACAGGTTGTAGTATAGGCCATCTTTGAACTTTTGAAAAGTAAGTTAATTGAATTATACGAATATAATAAAAACATGATATACTACTCATTATAATTGCTATTAAAACAAGTCCGTAAGTATTACTTCGTACACCGGCTAATAGTACAAAAACTTTCGCAAAGAAACCTGATAAAGGAGGTATTCCTGCCATAGAAAACAAAATTAAAGTGAGAGATATCGCAAGTAAAGGATTAGTTTTAGATAAACCTAAAACTTCATCAAGATATCGAATTTGAGATCACTGTGGGTACTCATATAACCTTACAGTGTACAAAAAGGAAAATACAGCAAATGATGTTACAATATAAATAAGTAAATAAATAATAATACTTGTAATTCCAAAAGTCTCGTTCGGTAAAAAACCTATTAATATGAATCCTATATGATTTATGGAACTATAAGCTAAAAAACGTTTTCATTTATTTTGAGATAAGGCTCCTAAAGATCCAAAAAGGAGAGATAAAAAAGAGCCTAATAGAAATAAGTTTTTTCACGTAGAAAAAAGATCATGAAAACTTATTAAAAAAATTCGTAAAAGTAGAGTTACAATCGCGAGTTTTGGAAAAATTGTAAAAAATGCCGTTGTACTTGTAGGAGACCCTTCGTAGACATCTGGTGCTCACATGTGAAAAGGTGAAACACTTAATTTAAAAAATAGCGCAGATAATACAAATGCTAATCCTAAAAAAATACCTGACATAAAAGGCACTGGTTCAGTAAGGAAACCTGTGAAAAAAATATGAAAGTCATTAAAATTAGTCAAGCCTGTAAATCCATAAAGGAGAGAAGATCCAAAAAGTAAAAACGCTGAAGCAAACGCTCCTAAAACAAAGTATTTCAATCCTGCTTCCGTTGAAAACTCTGATGATCTTTTAAAACTAGCGAGTACATAAAAAGATAAACTTTGAAATTCAATAAAGAGGTATAATGTAAGAAGATCATAAGTTTGAAGAATACAAAGTAGAGCTAATACTGCTAGTAATATTAGTATTCAGTACTCAAATGAATTTATTTTTTCGTTTATTACATATACAATAGAAAAATACGTTCATACAATACTTGAACACACAATAATTAATTTAGAGCATAAAACAAAAAAGTCAGAAGTGAAAAAAAAGTTCCAAGAAGTAAAATTAAAATAAGGAAAGTAAATTAAAATAAGGAAAGTAAATACCAAAACTTGTATGCTGATTAACCCTACAACTTTAGAAAGGAGAGGATAACCTAAAAACACAGAGCCTGATATTAATACACCAAATAACAGTAATACAGATATAGAAATTACTAAGTATATTTCTGGTAAGGTAAAATAAATATCGAAGGTAAAATTTGTCACTAGTTAAATTGGTTTAAATTAAAAATTCTAAAGTACATCTTGTAAATTCGAAGCTACAAACTCTAATCAATGAAAGTAAAAAAACTTTAGTTTTTTTATTATGTAAATAATCGTTTAAAATAGATTTTAAACCTAAATTCAAATGTAAAAATATGAACGTAAAAATTAGGAATATAATTTCTAAATCGTAAAATATCGAAGGTAAAAATAAAATAATGGGAATTGTTAGTAATCATCAGTGGTAATACATAACTATGCTAATTTTAGAAGTTAGAGCAGTGTTCTAGTAAACTACTGACTGTAAAGTGTATTTCATTTAAAAAATTATTTGGTAGTAAACCCATCCATAGCGTTAAAAAAAGGAGAGGGAAAAGAATATAGAATTCTCTTCTAGAAACATCTTGAAATAATGTAAAATAGGTTAACTTAAGTGATCCAAAACCAATTCTATTCAGTAATCAAATTGAGTAACCTGCGCTAAGAATAATACTAAATGCAATTGTGAACGTTAAAAAAATATTTGATTGGAATGAGCCTAATAGTACTAACAATTCTCCAATAAAACTACTTGTTCCGGGAAATCCTATATTACAAAAGGAAAAAAAGAGGAAGAAGATAGTAAATAGAGGCATAACTTGAACTAAACCTCCGTAGTATTTTAAAATTCTTGTTTTATACCTATCATAAAGAACACCGACACATAAAAAAAGTGCACTAGATACTAAACCATGACTTAACATCAAAACTATACTTCCTTCTACTCCTTGCGTATTCAAAGTAAAAATACCCACTGTGACAAAACTCATATGTGCGACGGATGAATAAGCGATAATTTTTTTAAGATCAACTTGACGTAACGTCGTTAAAGATGCATACAACGCAGCAAGTAAACTTAAAGTAAAAACAAGTGGTGTAAAGTAAACCGTCGCTATTGGAAACATTGGAAGTGAAAATCTTAGAAAGCCATAACCTCCCATTTTCAGTAGTACACCTGCCAGTATAACAGAGCCCGAAGTTGGAGCTTCTGCATGAGCTTCTGGTAATCAAATATGAAATGGTACCATAGGTATTTTTACTGCAAAACTCGCAAAAAAAGCTAGTCATAAAAAGATTTGTTGGGTTTCAGAAAAATTAAAGTTTCATAAAATTTGTAGGTCTGTAGTACCTGTATTCAAATAAATATAAACTAAACCAATTAACATCAAAAAAGAACCTACAAATGTGTATAAAAAAAATTGGTAAGCAGCACGAATTTTACGTTGTCGCGAGCCTCAAATACCTATTATTAAAAACATAGGTATTAAAACACTTTCAAAGTATAAGTAAAATAAAAACAAGTCTAAGACACTAAACACTTGAATTAATAAAAATTCTAGTAATAGAAAAGAAATTAGATATTCTTTTACATAATAAGTTACTGATTCTCAACTAACAAGAATGCAAAGAATAATTAAAAAAGTGGTTAGTAAAATAAAGAAAAGGGAGATTCCGTCAACGCCTACTGTATAATAAAAATTTAGGGAAGAAAATCAATTTATTGTTTTACAAAATTGGAAAAAAGAAGAGCTTTGATTAAATTGAATCCAAATTAATAAAGACAAAAGAAATGTAATACATGAACTATACAACGCTGCTAAACGGCAATGATTTACACTTGTTTTAGGTACTAACAATAAATAAAATAAACCTATAAGAGGTGACACGGATGTTAATAAAAGAGGGTTAATAGTCTCAAACATATAAATATTAATTTTTAGTCATTACTGAGTCTAGGTTGATTCGAACAACCAACTTTACGCTTATCAAGTTACAATCGATTTTAAATTAAATTAATATTTAAACCTTTGTTAAAAACTATACGTGATAATTTCTTATCATACAGCTTTCTTTTAAGTATTAAAAGTAAATAATATTAGCATATCTTTTTTGTTACAAAAAAGCTTTCGCTTGATTATTATCCTTGTTGCATGTTTTAATTTTTTTAACTGTATAATTTTTAGAGTCTTACTTTATACCATAAAAATAATAAATAGATTAAAACTAAATGCACGCTATTCAGTTTATAGTATTAAAATTTTCTAGAGTAGTGATATTTTCAGTAAGTTCCTGTACGTACTCATAAATTTACATGTTCAGATTTCTAGTTTTAACTAATAAGTTATAAAAATAATGAGTATTTCAATCTTTAAAATAGTAAGAATTACACTTACATAAAAAAATTAATTTTTAACAGAATTACTAAATATAATAGTTCAATCTTAACATGTCACACGCGTACGCTCTAACCTTTAAGCTATAGACTCTATTGTAAAATTTAATTTAAAGCTATTAACAAAAAGAACAACCCAATAAGACGATAATCAAATAAAATATAACGTGGATCAAATGTAATATAAGGAAGCCCGATTACAAAAAAACAGAGTCCTAAAACCATAAAAAATAGATAATGTGTAATTTGACCTGTCTGTAAGTACATAATCTTGCGACTGTAATGTAAAACTAATTTAGAAATACCGTAAGGACCCAAAAGTTCTATAAACCCACGGTCAAACGTTTTAAATGAAGTTCTATAACCAAAGTTTAAAATAAGCTTTACTAACGTTCTATTGTGTAGGATGTCAATAAATCATTTTTTACTAACTAAAAATGCAGTAAAGTGTAATATAGGACTTCGCTTATTAGAATTATATAAATTAAAATTTGTAAGATTTATACCAGTAGCTAGGATTATACCTAAAAAACTTAAGATAAAAGGTAATCATTTTATTCCTGTAGGTAAAAATTCTGCTTCAAAATAGACTGAGTTCATAGGTAAAGTGAAGATGGCGCTATTTCAAAAACTTGTTCCAGGGCCTATAAAAAAGTCTTTTGTTAAGAAACCTATAAATAAACTTCCTATAGCTAAAGCAACTAAAGGAAAATACATTAAAAATGATGATTCATGTATCTTATTAAGTAAAATTCTGTGACTATTCGAACTATTAATAAATGTTAGGTAGATTAATCTAAATGAGTAAAAAGCAGTGAAAAAAACGGAGAGATTTCCTAACCAACAAGCAAATGATTTATACGTTAACTCAATATTAGAGTATCTAAACACTTGACTTAACTCTAAAATAAAATCTTTTGAATAAAATCCTGTTAAAAATGGAAATCCTGTTAAAGCTAACGTCCCTATTAGCATTACAGAGTAAGTTAAAGGTAGAAAATTAATCAAAGAACCCATCTTACGTATATCTTGCTCATCTGAAATAGCGTGAATAACAGAACCTGCACATAAAAAAAGTAACGCTTTGAAAAAAGCATGGTTAGATAAATGAAACATAGTTACAGCATAATTGGATAAACCACAACAGAAAACCATGTAACCTAACTGACTACATGTAGAGTAAGCGATAATTTTTTTAAGATCGTTTTGAAAAACTCCGACCATAGATGCAAAAAATGCAGTTAAGGAACCAAATACAACCATTAAAAATAAAATAAAAGGCGTAAACTCAAATAACGGAGAAAATCTAACTAACAAAAACACACCTGCAGTTACCATCGTAGCTGCGTGAATTAATGCTGATACCGGTGTAGGTCCTTCCATTGCATCAGGAAGTCAAGTGTGTAATCCTAATTGAGCAGATTTACCAACAGCTCCTAAAAATAAAAAAAATGATATTGTTGTTAGTGAATGTAATTTAATCCCTAAAAAATAGATATAGGAGTCTAAAAATAAGGGGGTCATAGAAAAAATTAATGAATATTCAACCGAGCGAAAAACATAAAAAATTAAAAAAATACCTATACTCAATGAAAAGTCACCGATACGATTTACAAGAAGAGCTTTTAATGCAGATTGATTAGCCCAATAACGTGTATGTCAAAAGTTGATAAGAAGATACGATGAAATCCCAACGCCTTCTCAACCTAAAAACATTTGAACTAAGTTATCAGCTGTCACTAACACTAACATAAAAAAAGTGAAAATTTGTAAAAAGGCCATAAATCTAGGACTATGCGGATCGTTTTCCATGTATTTAATAGAATATAAATGAACTAATGTAGAAACTATAGTTACTACCAGTAACATTACACAAGTTAAACTATCAAATAGAAATCCCCAAGATATTGAGAAAATACCCGAAGTAATTCAATTAGTTAAAATCAAATAGCAAGGTGTATTTAAAAACCCAACTTCATAAAACGCGAGTAAAGACAGCAACATAGATCCTGCTACACACGTAGTAGAAAAAATACCTGCTCCGTAACGGCCTAAAAATCGGCCTAAAAATCCTGTTATTAAAGATCCTAACAATGGTAATGTTAAAATTAATAAGTACATTAGTTATTTATTGTTAAAACTTCTTAAATTTAAAAATTTAGGCTTTAAAGGAATCGAATCTAGTACATTCAAGTCACAGTAAAGTGTATTATAATATAAAACTTTTGCTAATTTTTGATTTATTAAGTCAAAATTGAATGCTGCATCAGTTGCAAAAGTTGGTAAAATATTTTTCTCAAAGATAATTCTGATTTTTATAATATTTTGATTAAGTAAGTTAATCAAGGAGGTTTGTTTTAAATGGAGTCGTTTTTGTAAATGATTAAATGATTCGTTATTTACAACCACAATTTTTTTACGTGCTTTTAATGATTTAACAAATACAGGTAAAAAAATGTGAACTAGTATACTGTACAAAAGAAAGAAAGAGAAAAGTAATCAAAAAATTTGAGGGAAAGCTATTGTAAAGTCTAACTGAGGCATATAATAATATTAGTATTAGTGCATATCAAGCACATCATTTAAATAAATACAGGTTAACAAAGTAAATACGTAAGCTTGTAATGCCGCTATACCCAGTTCCAAACCAATTAAAATTAATAATAAAGCTAAAGGTACTATATGAAAAAATGCTAAAAGACCGCCCGCTTTTAACATGGTTCAAGAAAAACCAGCTATTATTTTCAGTAGTGTATGTCCAGACGTCATGTTTGCAAATAAACGAATAGATAATGTAAAAACTTTTATGATATAAGAAACAATTTCTATTGTAACTAGTAAAGGCATTATAACTAAAGGCACCCCCTTTGGTAAAAAAAGTGAAAAAAATTTAAAACCATGGGTACGTACTCCTATTATGTTAATTCCTATAAAAATAGATAAAGCTAATGTAAATGTAAAAATTATGTGACTGGTTACCGTAAAACTATAAGGCACCATACCTACTAAATTACAGAATAGTAAAAGTGAATGTAAAGTTAAAACAAAAGGAAAATAAATCTCTCCTTTTGAACCTAAATTATCTTTTACGATATTACTTGTAAGACTATAAAAAGATTCTTGTACTAACTGTCAATTGCTAGGTATTAAAGTTACTTTATAAAAACTTAAAATCAGTCAAAAAATACAGATAATTAATGAAATTCCTAAAAATAATGAGGAATTAGTTAAGGAGATGTTCAACCCGAACAAAGTTAAAGGTAAGATTGTAACTATTTCAAATTGTTCTAAAGGGCTGCTGATAAAGAAAGTTGGCATATTTATAGTATAATTATTTATTTTGTCAGGAGAAGAAGGATTTGAACCCTCAACCATTAGTTTTGAAAACTAAAGCTCTACCAATTAAGCTATTCTCCTATAATTTCAGGTAAAAAATATATAGTTGTTGGTATAATATCAGTATTATTAAAAAAGTGAAAGTTTGTGTGCTTTGTAGTTGGCTTTAAAAAAAGATAATTAAAATTTTTGTTAAAAAAATTATTACTTGTTAAGGTTGTCGTATATTTTATTTGTAGGAAATATTTATTAAACTTAACAAAATATTTTATTTTGTTATCAAGAAAGTTTGTGTAAATCAAAAGTTCTATGTATGTATAAAAATAAAATTTACGAAGGGTTATTTGAAAACTAGGTAAAATAGGTTTCTGAGTTGTTGTAAACTCTGTTATTAGTAAAGAATTTAAGTAATGACTCGAATTTTTATCTAAATTATGAAAAATAACTACTTTATTTAGGAGAGGTACTATTTCTTTTGAAGAAAAATATTTATCAATTATGTCATACCTATCAATTAAATTATAATTGGATTGTAAACGTGGTTTAAGTGTCAACATACTATTGTAATATTAGGTAAATTTGGAAATAACCAGATTCGAACTGGTAATCTTATGTATGCAAAACATATGTTTTTCCAATTAAAACTATATTCCCTCTTTAAAATATAAATATATTTAACAGTTTGAAAAACAATAAGAAACATCTAAGGAAAAAAACACATATAGAGGGAAAGAGGAAAAAGGACCCCCTCCCCCAGTGGTAACATATACTACACTATGGTAATACTAGCTATGGTAACTATACCTACTATGGGTAATAGTAACATATACTACACTATGGTAATACTAGCTATGGTAACTATACCTACTATGGGTAATAGTAACATATCGCTGGTAACATTTGAAGAAGAGGTGGCTGAGTGGTTTAAGGTAACAGTTTGCTAAACTGTCATACCTATCATAGGTATCATAGGTTCGAATCCTATTCTCTTCAGTGATTATATCATTTAAAACATATACATTTTTACGTTCTAGAGGACTCGAACCTCTAATACCCAATTTAGAAGATTGATGTTTTATCCAATTAAACTAAAAACGTATGATACATATACTACAAATATAAGTTTTAAGAAATCTATTTTGAAGAGAATAGGATTCGAACCTATGATAATGTACATTAGTAGATTTACAGTCTACCGCCTTAAACCACTCAGCCACCTCTTCTTCAAATGTTACCAGCGATATGTTACTATTACCCATAGTAGGTATAGTTACCATAGCTAGTATTACCATAGTGTAGTATATGTTACCACTGGGGGAGGGGGTCCTTTTTCCTCTTTCCCTCTATATGTGTTTTTTTCCTTAGATGTTTCTTATTGTTTTTCCTGATAGCTTAATTGGTAGAGCATATGGCTGTTAACCATTGAATTGTAGGTTCAAATCCTACTCAGGAAGAAAATTAAGGTAATTAACTCAAAAGGTAGAGTGTTTCGTTTACATTGAAAAAGTTAAAGGTTCGAATCCTTTATTACCTAACTTCAATCAAAAATAATAGTGTTTATAGCTTAACTGGATAAAGCATTAAACTACGAATTTAAGGAGTGGAAGTTCAAATCTTTCTAAACACAATTGCGTAATTAGAGTGTATAGCTTAACTGGATAAAGCATTAAACTTTTAATTTAACTATCTTAGGTTCGAATCCTAATACACTCAGCAACAATTTTATATTTTATCGCGAATGAAACCTTACAATGTTTACTTGCAAGAATTTATTACCCGAACTTCTTATGTTCTTTTTAGTTATATATTTAGTTGTATTCTTCTTTTTCAGAATATTGAAGTATTTTTTTTATTTGAATCCTCTCCATTTTTGATTATTTTTGAAGGTAAAAGGTTAATATTAACGCAAGTAACTCAACTATTTACTATTATCCAGTACTATGTTATAGTTATTGGTATGGTATTTCCAATTTTTTTGTTTACATACCATATTAATTATTTTTTTAGAAGTAGTTGGTACATGTATCAAATAAGATTATACACTCGTTTTATAATAACTTTTATAATAACTTTTATAATAACTTTTATAATAACTCATTCTTTTGTTTTACCAAATGTGATATCATTTTTTTTATCTTGAGAAGCTCTTACGTTTGACTCTGTTATGAAAATTGAACCTGAAATAGCATTATTTAATTACATTATATGAATTTTAAATTTTAAATTTTTATTCACATTCTTAATTACAGCTACTTTTACCTTAATTTACGTTATATCTCATTTTTCAACTATAAAACATAGATACTATTTTATTTATTCATATAAACGTACTTTATTATTTATTGTAACATTTATATTTTTTCTTTTAATTCCTCCAGATTTTTTTTTACAAATAACATTTATATTAATTTTCTTTAGTCTTTTTGAGTTAATTACATTTTCCCTCTGTGTAAAAATGTATAAGTTTTCGAAACATACGTTATAACTATTAAATTACATGCCCACTATAAAACAACTACTTAAAAAACCACGAAAAAAAACCACGAAAAAAAACCAAAACCAAATTTTAAATTATTCGCCACAAAAGAAAGCTGTATGTGTTCGAGTTTATACTACCAACCCTAAAAAACCCAATTCAGCTGAACGTAAAATTGCAAAAGTGAGATTTCCCAATGGGATTCATATTATTGGATATATACCTGGAGAAGGTCATAATCTTCAAGAACACTCCGTTGTTTTGCTTAGAGGTGGACGCGTTAAAGATCTTCCAGGAGTGCGTTACCAATTTGTTAGGGGAGTTTACGATTTACAACCAGTTCAAAAACGTAAAAAATCACGTTCGAAATACGGTACTAAGAAAGCTTCTATCGTTTAGTGGTTAAAGACAGTGCCTTTTCGAGGCATAAACGTAGGTTCGAATCCTACTAGAAGTAGAACGGGATAGAGTAAGTCGGTTTAACTCATTAGGCTCATGATCTAAAGTCGTAGGTTCGAATCCTACTCCCGTAAATATGAAAATAATGCGTTATAATTCAATAAAATATGAGAAAACCTCCATTATTTCTCGGTATACTCAAAAAAATGTATTATCTCGGTCTTGTATAAGTACTATAAATTCATATTTTTCATTTACAAATTTGAACTATAGTTTACTTTTTTACTTTTTAAACAGTAATTCTATTTTTCTAAACCAAAGAAATCTTAGTAGATTAGTTTTAGAAGAAAAAGCCGCTTCTTTTATCATATCTAAGTGATTAATTAAATATTACCATAAAAACTATTAAATTGGGTGAGTAAACCACAAAAAATAAGTATAAAATAAAATCAAAAGAGTTTGATCCTGGCTCAGAATGAACGTTTATAATTAGCTTAACACATGCGAGTTAATATTTTTTATGTTTAAAAAATATAGCGAACGGGTGAGTAAAACATAGAAATTTACCCTAGAATAAATTAATGAAATTTACTTGTTTTAGGAAAAGTCTATGCAAGATTAAGTTGTTGGTATGTAAAGCGTACCAAGCTTACGATCTTTAGTTGACCTTTGCGGGTGATCAACCACATTGGAATTGAGATACGGTCCAGACTCTTTAAAGAGGCAGCAGTGAGGAATCTTGGGCAATGAGCGAAAGCTTGACCCAGCTAAATTATGTGTGTGAAGAAGACAGTTAGTTGTAAAACACTTTATTAAAATAAAAATAGTGATTAAATTTTTAAAAAAGTCCTGGCTAATTTCGTGCCAGCAGCCGCGGTAAAACGAGAAGGGCTAACGTTATTCGGATTAATTGGGCGTAAAGCATACGTAAACTGAAAATTAATTAATTAAATAAAAACTTAAAACCAATTTTATTCATATTTGTTAAAAAACTTTTCTAGAGTTTAGAAGTAAGTTGTAGAACTTTAAATGTAACGGTAAAATGTGTTGATATTTAAAAGAATCTCAAAAGCGAAAGCATCAACTTAGGCTAAAACTGACGTTGAAGTATTAAAGCGTGGGTAGCAAAGGGGATTAGATACCCCCGTAGTCCACGCTGTCAACGATGAGTGTTAATTTTTGAAAAGTCAGAATTATAGTTAACACGTTAAACACTTCGCCAGGGAACTACGATCGCAAGATTAAAACTCAAAGGAATTGACGGGGACCTATACAAGCAGTGGAGCATGTGGTTTAAATCGACAATACGCGCGAAACCTTACCAACTTTTGCATATATATATATTATATACAGGTGTTGCATGGCTGTCGTCAGTCCGTGCTGTGAAGCGTTTGATTAATTTCAACAAACGGACGAAACTCTTATGTAAGACTATTACAAACCGCTAAAAATATTTTAGAGGAAGGAAAGAACGACGTCAAGTCCTTATGACCCTTATAAGTTGGGCTACTTTCATGTGCTACAATAACTATCTCAAAAAGTAACAAAATGTAAATTTTAGTAAATCTCAATAATAGTTGTTTTCTGATTGTTTTCTGCAACTCGAAAATATAAAGCTGGAATTGCTAGTAATCGTAAATTAGAATGTTACGGTGAATTCGTTCTTAGGTCTTGTACACACCGCCCGTCACGCTATGGAAATTCTAAGTATTTGAAGATTTAAACTTTTAAAATTTATAATATAGGAACAACTGAAGTGAAGTCGTAACAAGGTAGCCGTAGGGGAACCTGTGGCTGGAAAATAAAACCAATTTAATCACCCAAATAAAACATTTATCAAAAATATGTTAACACAAGCAAATTGTATAACAATTTCAACCTTTTTATTCTTAATTAGCATTTTAGGTATTTTTCTAAACCAAAAAAATATTTTAATTATGTTGATGTCTTTAGAAATGATGTTTTTATCTGTTAGTTTCAATTTTATTTTTTTATCTGTCTATTTAGACGATCTGTTAGGTCAAATTTTTGCGTTAATGATTTTAACAGTTGCTGCAGCTGAATCATCTATTGGTTTAGCTATTTTAGTTGTGTACTATCGTATTCGCAGTAATATTACAGTAGAGCTAATGAGTTTAACAAAGGGTTAA